CTTACTTTTTCTTCACTTGAATCATAATTACAAGAATCTAGATTTGATTGAATCTAGATTTGAGTATCGTGTCGCAAGAAAAAAATGAATCGGAAAAAAAGAAATCTGTTTTTATTGAATTGAATTGAACGTGTTCATTCATTTTGACTACTTTAGTATATTTTCTCATACTAATTTCTACTCTACCTTCCCGGAGTTCATTCTCCGGGTAACTCCATTTAAATTATTCTGTTGGATTCTTTCCAATCTACTTCCTTTATGATTTCGTTCGAAATCATATAAAGACAATTCCTATTTGATATAGCTATTTGTGCAAGTATTTTACGGTTAAGAAGCAACTGTCTCTTGTACAGATCGTGTATTAATCTACTATAACTATAGGATACTCCCCTTTCGCGAATTACTGCGTTTATCCTAGTGATCCACAAACGACGAAAATCTCTCTTTTTCCTATCCCTATCCCGATGAGCCGAAACTAAAGCTCTTATTTTCTGTTGAGTAATAGTTCTAGTAAGCCTTGAATGAGCCCCTCGAAAGCTTGATGCAAATAAACGAATTTTTGTTCTACGTCTCCGAGCTATATATCCCCGTTTAATTCTGGTCATTGAATAAATGAAACTTTGACGAATAACTAATTGATTGCCTTTCTTTCAGTTATTCTTTTCCCTCTTCCTAGTCTATTAATAACAAAACGGATTTTTCCAATGTATAAAATCAAAATTCCAATGGCTTTGGCTACTCTAACCTTCCCGACCACGATTTTTTATTTTTTTTTTAGGTATTTCACTGCGAAATAAGACAGAACTAAGAAATTGCATTTTCCTAGGTATCAAAAATATAGTAAATAAAAGAAATAAAAAAAGAAATAGTGGGTTCCTTCGTTTCTATGGTTACTTCTTAAACGGTGAGGTCTTCTCTATACACCGGAGCCTTGACTTTATACTTTAATTTAATATTTAATTGATGTTATTGGGAACTTGTATAGTTCACACGCTTTGGCTCTACCCATGAATTATCCAGTAATAGGTCTTTCACAATCAGATCTACCTATACAGTAACGGTATTTAATTATGAAAGTTTGCTGGGTAGCTGACCCTCTTAGTCCGTTCTTGCCAGATTGGGAGCCTACCTAATCTTTATGTTTTATGCTTTTTAAATAAGATTTCCTCCGCTTAATGGATAACCATTTGTTACCAATGGAAAATTTCTTATCATCTTAAATTCAGGTGATTGTATTTACACCAACGGAAACCATAAACTTCATACACAATAGAGGGATATGGTAGAGTTTTTTTTTGAATAATGGATGGAGTTCCTTTTTCCATCCTATCCCATTCACCGGTACTGATCATTGATACTGTAAAAGTAGTTTTCTTGCTTTTGTGCCAGCTCATGATCTAAACGAGTCGCACATACACCCTAGTACATGTTCCTCGACGCTGAGGGCACCCCCGAAGAGCGGGGGATTTCGTGACATTTCTGATTGGCTGTCTTGTATTTCTAATAAGTTGTTTAATAGTTGGCATGTTGAATCGTATACATAATATGATGGGTTGGTTTAGATTGATCCTAACCGAATGATGGTGAATTACTTCTATTTACTAGAATATTCAATTCGAAGATAAAATCTCAAATCACGGATTTGCGCGAAATACATGTTATTTTTCTTGAACCGCTACAAAATCAACAATTCCATAAGCTTGGGCTTCTGTTGCTGACATAAAAATATCTCTTTCCATATCTTCGGATACAACCCATAAGGGTTTGCCCGTTCTTTCTGCATAAACCCTTGTGAGGGTTTCACGCAGTTTCAGCAGTTCTCCCGCTTCCACGACAAATTCGCCTACTTGTGCCATATAAAAACCACTAGCAGGTTCATGCATCATTACCCTGATGATATAACAAAATAAAAGCTTCTCCTATCTCGCATGATAAAGCGAAGAGAAAAGAAAGATAAAGAATAGAAAAAAGATAGAATTGAACAACCGTACAGGCATCTTTTGTGCATACGGCTCTACAAGAAAATTTACCCCCTCCTTTCTATTGAAGAAAGAGAAAAATAGAATCTATCAGACTCAGATGGGTAAATAATCAAATTGCCATCCTTCCTTTCGGAGGAGTTAAAAAATACTATGATGGCTCCGTTGCTTTATATGTTTATTTTTTCTTTTTTTTGTCTGTGATTCAGCAATCCCAAAGTTTCTTTTTAATCCGATCAAATAAGGAAAAAATATTTTTTTTTTCGTACTTTTTCATAACATAAATATTGTTAAGAACTCTCCGGCATGAAAACAAAAAAGTTTGTGACGCTGAACTGAACTCCCGATAGATAAGAGAAAATCGGAAATACCCCTTATCTCATACTACTCTCTCGATATAGAATCTAATGTTTTGAAAAAAGAAAAACAATATAAAAATTTCTCATATCGAATTCGAAGTGCCATGCTATTATTACTTAGTATTCATATGGCGAAGGCATAGTCTTCTTTTTTCTCTCAAA